ATCAACTAATTTAATTAATAAGAAAGACCATGTATTTGATTCACCAAATACATCATTATTGTATACTCTTTGATATGTATGGCGCAACCCAATATTTGTTTGGTGGGTTTCTAATTTCTTAAAATCTTCCTTTTATTTGAATTTAAATATCTAATATACTAAGAAAAATTCCCTCTTGACAGTAATATATGTTGTATATGTAAATCCTAGATGTGAAAATAAGCATAATTCATCCATGAAAAGGTATAAAACAAGAATGGACTAAAATCCATATACAAAAAAAATACCAACGGCCGATGAGATCGAAATAATGAATGAATCATAAATCGAGTTTAGGTTCGAATTCCATAAATAATATAATCCTAATATGTATGAGATTATATATAATGATAGATAAATGAAACATACTTCCTCATTCATTATTCTTATTCATCTACTTGATATTTTGTTGAAACTTTGGAATTGATATTTTGAAAAGGGGTTGGTTGCACTTGAAAATTTACTCATTGAATGAGGAAACAATTGAATTGGATTCGGTTGGACAATACTAACTAAATCGAGTATTAACTTCCTTATTGATTCCATTTCTTCCTTATTGAATTAATCGATCAGCTTGTTATCGGACATTTTCGATTCGGAAATATTCCCAATAAATTTCGACATATTTCACTTTATCATAATTATAAAAATGAATCCTACTACTTCTGGTCCTGCGGTTTCCACATTTGAAGAAAAAAACCTAGGGCGGATCGCTCAAATTATTGGCCCAGTACTGGATGTTGCTTTTCCTCCGGGAAAGATGCCTAATATTTATAACGCTTTGGTAGTTAAGGGCCGAGATACTCTCGGTCAGCAAATTGATGTGACTTGTGAGGTACAACAATTATTAGGAAATAATCGAGTTAGAACCGTAGCTATGAGTGCTACAGATGGTCTGACGAGAGGAATGAAAGTGATTGACACGGGAGCTCCTCTAAGTGTTCCAGTTGGTGGGGCTACTCTCGGACGAATTTTCAACGTTCTTGGGGAACCCGTTGATAATTTAGGTCCTGTAGATACCCGCACAACATCCCCTATTCATAGATCTGCCCCCGCTTTTATACAGTTAGATACGAAATTATCAATCTTTGAAACAGGGATTAAAGTGGTGGATCTTTTAGCTCCTTATCGTCGTGGAGGAAAGATCGGACTGTTTGGAGGAGCTGGAGTAGGTAAAACGGTACTCATCATGGAATTGATCAACAACATAGCTAAAGCTCATGGAGGCGTATCCGTATTTGGTGGAGTAGGCGAACGTACTCGTGAAGGAAATGATCTTTACATGGAAATGAAAGAATCCGGAGTGATTAATGAACAAAATATTGCGGAATCCAAAGTGGCTCTAGTCTACGGTCAGATGAATGAGCCGCCAGGAGCTCGTATGAGAGTTGGTTTGACTGCCCTAACCATGGCGGAATATTTCCGGGATGTTAATGAGCAAGACGTACTTCTATTCATTGACAATATCTTTCGATTCGTTCAAGCGGGATCTGAGGTATCTGCCTTATTAGGGAGAATGCCTTCCGCGGTGGGTTATCAACCTACCCTTAGTACGGAAATGGGATCTTTGCAAGAAAGAATTACGTCTACCAAAGAAGGATCTATAACCTCTATTCAAGCTGTTTATGTACCTGCAGACGATTTAACCGACCCCGCTCCTGCCACGACATTTGCACATTTAGATGCTACTACCGTACTATCAAGAGGATTAGCAGCCAAAGGGATTTATCCAGCGGTGGACCCTTTGGATTCAACGTCAACTATGCTCCAACCTGGGATCGTTGGCGAGGAACATTATGAAACTGCGCAAAGAGTTAAGCAAACTTCACAGCGTTACAAAGAACTTCAGGACATTATAGCTATCCTTGGATTGGACGAATTATCCGAAGAGGATCGTTTAACCGTGGCAAGAGCACGAAAAATTGAACGTTTCTTATCACAACCCTTCTTCGTAGCAGAAGTATTTACGGGCTCTCCGGGGAAATATGTGGGTCTCGCGGAAACAATTAGGGGATTTCAACTGATCCTTTCCGGAGAATTAGACAGTCTTCCCGAGCAGGCCTTTTATTTGGTGGGTAACATCGATGAAGCTACCGCGAAAGCTATGAACTTAGGAACTTAGAAGTGGAGAGCAAATTGAAGAAATGACCTTAAATCTTTGTGTACTGACCCCTAATCGAATTGTTTGGAATTCAGAAGTAAAAGAAATCATTTTATCTACTAATAGTGGCCAAATTGGTGTATTACCAAACCACGCCCCCGTTGCTACAGCTCTAGATATAGGTCTTTTGAGAATACGCCTCAACGACCGATGGTTAACAGTGGCTCTTATGGGGGGTTTCGCTAGAATAGGTAATAATGAGATCACCATTTTAGGAAATGATGCGGAACTGAGTACTGACATTGATCCGCAAGAAGCTCAGCAAGCTCTTGAAATAGCTGAAGCTAACTTGAGTAGAGCAGAGGGTAAGAGACAAATAATTGAAGCGAATCTAGCTCGCAGACGAGCTATTACGCGAGTAGAGGCTAGTAATACTATTTCCTACTAGTCAATATAGCAGAATAATCAAAAGAGCTTCTTTTGATTTATACATTCTATTTCGATTCCGCTAATTGATTGAAGGAATACAATCAAGTCTAATCTGATACAACGAAAAAAAAGAAGATGCGTAAAAAAACTTATTAGATACCGTTGACTCCGGTATCTAATAAGTTATACCTACTATTGGATTTGAACCAATGACTCCCGCCGTATGAAAGCAATACTCTAACCGCTGAGTTAAGTAGGTCATTTATCACTACAAAGAAAAAAAGGGACCCATCGCTTCGTGAATTATAGATGGAATATTACTTCTAGGCAATACTAACTCTTAACAAGAAAGGGATTAGGGGATTATCTTGTGGATCGTGGAATATTCATCTTGTCAAGAAATTCATATCCATCTTGACAAGAAATTATCTATATGTTAAGATATCTATGACAAGGGCTATAGCTCAGTTAGGTAGAGCAACTCGTTTACACGTGCGCCGATGCTTTTCAAGGAAGTCCATTATGCAATCAATATATTTGATCTTATTGAGAAATCGATGTCTTACTCCATGGATTCGAAAGAACAAGAGAACAATAGCCTGACAAATATTTATTTGTGGTTCAATCTGATTTCGATGCGAATTCTGGTGTCAATGTCAAATAGAACCCATCATTGATTTGAGAATTGATAAGGTGAATACCCAGTCTATTCAATGCTAGGCATAATGAGTATAAGGGCCTCAAAATAACCTCTTTTCGTCCTATGAACTTTAAGGTGTATGAAGTCTCATAGTTGACTCTTGTGGCGGGGCGATAGAGACTATAGTTAACTTATTTATTAACTTAGGTGAATCTAGGCCAGAGGCAGACCTACGTCAAGGTAACCCTTTTTTGAAACACTTTGGTATTGCTCTTGGATCAAAATAAAAATAATGAATCAGAGCACATGGAGCCATCTCACTATCTTCTTACTTTTGCTTGAAGAGAAGAAAAAATATGGCAGACTAACTGATCTTTTAATCAGTTGATGAAAGAGCCCAATGCAACAAAATGCATGTTGGGTCTTTGAAACAGTTCGAATCATTTCGATACTAATTAGTTTGATCTGTTTTACCGAGAAGGTCTACGGTTCAAGTCCGTATAGCCCTATAGATTCTATATTACATTATTTGTATAGTTTTCATTTCGTCATTAGTGCTTGTTTGTGACAGATTAGTGTTGGTTCATTTGGTTTGGTTCGTCCATAGAAATGAAAAGATTACCACATACTTGTATGGATCCATAGGTACAGGAAAATAAAAATACATTTCTTTCAATGGATCCAATTAGTATTTATCAAATCATCCAATCTCGGACAAACAAACCCCCTCTTCCTCATTAATCCTCGTGGGTTGGATGAATTCCATATAACTTTTTCCCACCTCCGATCAAAGAAAAGAATTGGTGATACATTTTTACTTAGGTATACCCAATCCCAGTCCATTTTTGAAGTGAAAATTATAACACAATCCTAACTAAAAATTACAACTTAATTCAATCGTAAGTCACATGGATCTAGTACCTATTCGGGGTCTTGTATTTTTTATTTTTGGAAAGACCCTGAACGATTGCCTTTTTCCATTTTTATGAGTTGAACCATTTTATATATTTTATTTAGTCTGTCGAATCTTTCGATTTCGATAATACGTTCGTTATCCTTTAATACGTTATCCTTTATTGTTATTGTTTCTGAAGAGACCGCGGGGATCAGTTATAGTAGAGGTTCAAAGTTTCCAATCTTGGTATGGAAACTATGAGTTTTTATTTTTATGTGTAAGGGTTTCTCACAATTCAACGAATCAAATCAATTAAGAAAAATAGAAATTAAGAAAGAAAATAGAACTCTAAGACAAGGGAAGAAAATCTAATGATTCCATTATTTTTATTTATATATATTTATTTACATATATATATTAAATATGATGCATGATGAAATTTAACTAATTATTTGAACTAATTCTTTTTTTTTAATATTTAATATATATATTTTATAAGTTTTTTATTATAGTTTCGTTTTTATATTTTTATATATTCTATTTATATTCTTATATTGATTTTATATTTCCTATATATAATTTTATAGAATTGGATTTGTAGTTTTATTTTATTATTTTAATAAAAATATAAAAAAAAAGTGAGAAAGTTTTGTTTGTGTAAAAGCATAATATGTCTACACTATTATAATAGAATCGAAATGTAAGTGGAATTCTGTTGAATTCATTTTTAAGCATGTTCTACAGAAAACAAGCTGTGCGGTTTAATAAAAAAATTCTTATTTCACCTAGGAAGTTCTGAATAAATCGAAAATTACAATTCAAATCGACTAATTCAGTATAGTACACATTAATAGGAGTGCATCTATGTTTCTGCTTCATGAATATGATATTTTCTGGGCATTTCTAATAATATCAAGTGTTATTCCTATCTTGGCATTTGTAATTTCCGGGATTTTAGCCCCGAGTAGTGAGGGAACAGAGAAGTTTTCTAGTTATGAATCGGGTATAGAGCCCATGGGAGATGCTTGGGTACAATTCCGAATTCGCTATTACATGTTTGCTCTAGTTTTTGTTGTTTTTGATGTTGAAACGGTCTTTCTTTATCCATGGGCAATGAGTTTTGATGTATTGGGTGTATCCGTATTTATAGAAGCTTTAATTTTTGTGCTTATCCCAATTGTTGGTTCAGTTTATGCATGGCGAAAAGGAGCATTGGAATGGTATTAGCTCCTGAATATTCAGACAATCAAAATAAAAAGAAAGGAAAAGATAACATTGAGACGATTATTAATTTGATTGAGTTTCCGTTAGTTGACCAAGCAATCTCCAATTCCGTTATTTCAACTACATTAAATGATCTTTCGAATTGGTCAAGACTCTCCAGTTTATGGCCGCTTTTATATGGTACTAGTTGTTGTTTTATTGAATTTGCTGCATTAATAGGCTCCCGATTTGACTTTGATCGTTATGGATTGGTACCAAGATCGAGTCCTAGGCAAGCGGACCTTATTTTAACAGCTGGTACAGTAACAATGAAAATGGCTCCCTCTTTAGTGAGATTATATGAGCAAATGCCTGAACCGAAATATGTCATTGCTATGGGTGCCTGTACTATTACAGGAGGGATGTTCAGTACTGATTCTTATAGTACCGTTCGAGGGGTCGATAAGCTAATTCCTGTAGATGTGTATTTACCGGGCTGCCCACCTAAGCCAGAGGCTGTTATAGATGCTATAACGAAACTTCGTAAGAAGATATCTCGAGAAATCTCTGAAGATAGAATCGGATCTCAACAAGAAAATCGATGTTTTACTATCAATCACAAGTTTCATGTTCGACGTAGTATTCATACTGGAAATTACAATCAAAAATTGCTCTATCAACCACCACGTACTTCAGAGATATCTTATGAACAATTTTTCAAGTCCAAAAATTCAATATCTTCTCGTGAATTGGCGAATTAGGCAAATAGTTTTTGTTTGTGCAGAATAATAAAATAAACAGCCGATCAATCTTTATAAATTTCATTGTAAATTTTAAATACTCATATAAATACAAATGCGGGAGAGATCAAGAAGATGCAAGGTCGTTTATCCGCCTGGCTAGCCAAGCATGAGCTAATTCATAGATCTTTGGGCTTCGATTACCAAGGAATAGAAACTTTACAAATAAAACCTGAGGATTGGGACTCCATTGCTGTCATTTCATATGTATACGGTTACAATTATTTACGATCTCAGTGTGCTTATGATGTATCACCTGGTGGATTTTTAGCTAGTGTGTATCATCTTACGAGAATACAATATGGTGTGGATCAACCGGAAGAGGTATGCATAAAAGTATTTACCCCAAGGAAGAATCCTAAAATCCCCTCTGTTTTCTGGATTTGGAAAAGTGCTGATTTTCAAGAACGGGAATCTTATGATATGTTGGGAATTTCTTATAATAATCATCCGCGCCTTAAACGTATCTTGATGCCTGAAAGTTGGATAGGCTGGCCTTTACGTAAGGACTATATTACTCCCAATTTCTATGAAATACAAGATGCTTATTGAATGATAAGAAATTTATCTTTACTTATATGACGCGACTCCAGATTTTAAGTTAAGGTATATTTTTATCTTCCGTTCTAGTTGAAACAGAGTAACTGAACTTGAATTCCTATTATGGGTGGGCCAATAAAGGGCTTCATTACTATTTTCCAATTTGTAAAAAATATTATATATGTTTCGAATAAGTAGAGACAATAAAAGGTTCTGTATCATGAACTTTGTTGTACCGCGCATATCAGTTAGATGAACCCTGTAAAGTAACATAAGGGGGAGAGGGAGTGAAGAAAAAGAAAATACAAAATTCCGCAAACAAAGGGGGTAGAATTTAATTTGTACTGTATCCGAGATACATTCTATCAACTCCTACCCTTCCACTCTTCTAGACTAGACTTTGATTGGGGTTTTTAACCAACTAACTTCGGATATATTATGAGGAATTAACATATTTTTACAAAAAAAAATAAAAATGGAGGTATATATATACAGCTATATGAATAAGTATGTAGCACGCTCTAGACTATTAAATGTATCCCAACCAACCTTTTTTTTATGAATTTCTATGAATATTTATACATAAATTGCCTGTCAGGAACCAGATTTGAACTGGTGACACGAGGATTTTCAGTCCTCTGCTCTACCAACTGAGCTATCCCGACTCGACTACTTTTCCCATATTATCTTACTAAAAGACCGATGTTTATGTCAATTAAAGGGACTAAAAAAGGATTAAAATCTCACTTAGTCCCTGGAATTTTTTGTATCTTCAAAAAAAAAGAAGACTTTCTTTGATAAGTGTAAGGGTAATGATATGGGCTCTGAATGGTTCCATAATGGGGATTCTTTGTCCATATATGTTGATTTCTATGTGCCACCAAAAACTTAAGATGGGATAAGATAGAAGCATTTCTGTTCGGACCCGCTTGTGAAAGAGTAGAATGAACGAGAAATGTAACGAATTTTGAACCACCGACGAAAAATAGGAAAAAAATAGTTAGGAAATAAAAAGGGTTTTTTATTGGGGATAGAGGGACTTGAACCCTCACGATTTTCTAAAGTCGACGGATTTTCCTCTTACTATAAATTTCATTGTTGTCAATATTGACATGTAGAACGGGACTCTCTCTTTATTCTCGTCTGATTAATCATTTTTTTTTTCAAATGTTCATTCAAATGATAAATCGGACTCCGGCTGGAGTGAATGATTTGACCATTGAATATCGAATTTTTTCTTAAACTTAGATTGATATGGATTCACAATAATTCTTAAATTTTTCATAGAATGAAAAATTTATTTATATAAATTCTAGATTAAGGTTGTGATTATGATTAATCGTTTGATATGTCAGTATGTATACGTAGGTATTATATTAGGTATATAAGGTCATCCTTCCTTTCTGTAATTTTGATATAAAGATTCCTGCTACCAACGCAACCAACTCCATTCGTTAGAACAGCTTCCATTGAGTCTCTGCACCTATCCTTTTTTTATATATTTTATATTTATATATAAAATAAACCTTTGTTTTTTTTTTTCAAAACAAGGATTTGGCTCAGGATTGCCCATTTTTAATTCCGGGGTTTCTCTGAATTTGGAAGTTATCACTTAGTAGGTTTCCATACCAAGGCTCAATCCAATCAAGTCCGTAGCGTCTACCAATTTCGCCATATCCCCCCTTGGTTTGAGACCCGGATTTCGTTCGTTGTGTTGTGATCCCACTCACTTCTTTTATTTATCTTGAAGCTATTGAATTAATTAAATACTACTTCTTATCTTATATCATTCTTATCTTATATCAAAAAAGTATATACTACTATTTTTTATCCATATCCCTATTCTCTCATTTCATCTCTATTGAATTAAATAACCCATATTTCATTTCTTTTTGTTCCAATCGAAAATGATTTTATCACTGATGTATTCACAATTCAATATGAATAGATATATCTCACATTTAATTTATATGATGTACTTCCTTTTTGCATTTTTCCATCCTAATTTGGAATACTGGAACGATCGATACTCATTTCTTTTTTTTTCACGCTATTTCTTTTCCTTCCGGAATAAATAAAACCAGAGGAATGCCGCATTATAATCCGTATTCCATTACATCTTTATTCTTATTTTATCCTTTTTTCCGAGGTAAATAAAAAAAATAGAATATAAAATAAAAAACCAAAATGATAAATTTCTAATATTGGTATATGTATATATTAATATATAATGTAAATAAAATCGATTTTAAATTTCAAGAGAATTCAATATTAATATAAAAATAGAATATGATATAAATAAATGAATATTAAATATTTATTGATATTAATGATATATTCTAGAATTAGAAATACAATGATATATACTAAGATATAAAGTAAATTATTAATAATTAATATTAGATAATATACTAATATATGCCAATTATATGCCAATCTAATATATTAATAATAACTAATATATTAATTAATAATATAATAGTTAAATAGTTAAACAAAAAATGGTTAACTAAGATACCTGTGGTTTATTGAGTTCCTATGTACTATTTTGTTTGATTTCTTTTATGTTATGCGAGCCCGCTTAGCTCAGAGGTTAGAGCATCGCATTTGTAATGCGATGGTCATCGGTTCGACTCCGATAGCCGGCTTTTTTTTTTCTATTTGTTTTTTGTTCGATTTTTTCCATAATTGAGAGAATCCCTCAAAATATTGAAAAGACTCTCCCCCTTCCGCCCCTTTTCTTCAAAGGTCAGGTCACTTGTCTATTATGTCGTGGCACCTTCTAACTATGAAGAAAAAACGGATTCGATAAATTAGAAATTAGATCTCTACGAGGGGACAAATCATAAAACGTAGCCTTAACCCCCTATCCTGGATATATATATATAATCTGAATATTGATACAATTATTTTCATTATACTTTGTTTTGTAGTACTTCCATAAATTTTGCTTTGTTTTTATTCTTTTATTTAGTTCAGTCCTATTTTCGATTTATTATTTAAATATTTATTTCAATTTAATATTGAAATTTTAATAAAATAAAGGAGTCTTTATGTCTCGTTACCGAGGACCTCGTTTCAAAAAAATACGCCGTCTGGGGGCTTTACCGGGACTAACTAGTAAAAGACCTAGATCCGGAAGTGATCTGAAAAACCAATTACGCTCTGGAAAAAGATCACAATATCGTATTCGTCTAGAAGAAAAACAGAAATTGCGTTTTCATTATGGTCTGACAGAGCGACAATTACTTAGATATGTGCATATCGCTGGAAAGGCAAAAGGATCAACAGGACAGGTTTTACTGCAACTACTTGAAATGCGTTTGGATAACATTCTTTTTCGATTGGGTATGGCTTCGACCATTCCTGGAGCCCGGCAATTAGTTAACCATAGACATATTTTAGTTAATGGTCGTATAGTAGATATACCAAGTTATCGTTGCAAACCCCGAGATATTATTACTACGAAAGATAAACAAGGATCGAAAACTCTGGTTCAAAATTATATTGCTTCGTCCTCCCGTGAGGAATTGCCAAAACATCTGACTGTTGACTCATCCCAATATAAAGGATTAGTAAATCAAATAATAGATAGTAAAAGTGTCGGTTTGAAAATTAATGAGTTGTTAGTCGTAGAATATTATTCTCGTCAGACTTGAGCCCAACGAAAAAAGGGTTCGGACAATGTTGCCCCCCTTTCGTTGAAGGAAATAGATTTAAGTTAAGGGCCTCGGTCCGCATTTTTTCACATATTACAAATAGATCGTGGGTAAGGTTTGCATTTTCAGACTTTCCGATACTTGTATTTTACGTACTACACTAATTAAGAATAGAGAATCTCTATCAAGTAAAGGCCTTACTGTTGGAATAGGAATAATGGTATCAATTGGTATTTGATTTGATACATTATGGTCGGTAACGCTGGCGAATTAGATGAGGGTACATAAACGGAAAGAGAGGGATTCGAACCCTCGGTAAACAAAAGCCTACATAGCAGTTCCAATGCTACACCTTCAACCACTCGGCCATCTTTCCGATATAATCTTATTATTGACCAGAAACCGAATGAATAGCGAGTCATTCATATTATTGCAATACAGGTGCAACCGATCAATCAATTCGAATCGAAATAAAAAACTCAAATCTTCAAATAAAAAAAGAAAAATAGTCCCTTTTTCAGGTTCGAGGGTTAAAAAAACACATTTTTTTTTTAACAAAAAAAAGGATATCCATTCATGTTTATCAAGACCAACGGATAATCTTTTTTTGTTCTGAGATTTATATCGGACAAAATCGATGGCTTGGAATAAATCAACTGAAGGATCCATACTTTATACTACGATTAGATTTAGACAATGCTTCTACCTATAGGAATAAAAATTTCTTGAATTATCAGAATCCATAGGAAAATCAAGTCCTTGATTCTTTAACTTAGATAAAATAGTAATACTTCTGTTCATTGGTATACTACTTAATTTAATTGGATGTTATCCAATTAAATAAAGAAAGATATTTCTTATCTCTCCCTTTTCAAAGAGGAACAATTTTAGTATATAAAGTTTACATTTTTCTTTTTAGAATTAATCCGTTTTTATGTTATTTTGTACTGTATAATTCCTTTGTTTGTGAGATCATTTTCCCTCAGGGGAAATGAGAAGAATTATAAAATGGATTGCTAATTATGCCTAGATCTCGGATAAATGGAAATTTTATTGATAAGACCTTTTCAATTGTAGCCAATATCTTATTACGAATAATTCCGACAACTTCAGGAGAAAAGGAGGCATTTACCTATTACAGAGATGGTGCGATTTGATTTTTTTCTTGTTTTTTTAGCCCTTAGTCTTATGAGAAAGAGACATGATTCAAGATAGAAATAAAAAAGGATTATTGAAATAAAGCTACGCTTGTTGAAGGTGAAGTTTGTAGGTGTAACAATTCCTTCTGTCGTGTATCCTCGATTGATGCAGCCTCAGATGCTTCAATTATCTATTTTAGTATTGAGCAAAAGGTTACACCTATGGGTTCTGTATTGTGGGTCAATCCCACTTAACTAGTACCAATAGGCGGCATAGGGGAAGAAGCACTACACCCAGGAATCAACAATATGAAAACTTTGTTATAAATTACCCCCTTCCCTCATCGGTATCGGGGCTAACAAGAATGGTTGGGACAACAAGCATCCATCTCGTTTGTACTTTGTTTGGATACCCGTATAGCCATCGAAGATCGTTGAAGTGACTAATTCCTGGAAATAAGAGGCGTTGAGGACAAAGAAATTGTTGGAGTTACCATTTCTATCGAGTACTAATATGATTGGTATTAAGAAAAAACAAAAGCTCTTACAGGAAGGCTGGCTAGAAATTTCTTGTAAAAATACTAGCCCCTGTCAGTTCATAATGAGAATATTGAAATTTTGATTTCATATATTATTAGTACTATGCACAGAAGGGAGGAGCCGTATGAGATGAAAATCTCACGTACGGTTCTGGAACGGAGTTTATTGGAATAGAATGAACGACCGTAACGGATGTCAGCTCAATCCGAAGGAAATTATGCGGAAGCTTTACAGAATTATTATGAAGCTACGCGACTAGAAATCGATCCTTATGATCGAAGTTATATACTCTATAACATAGGACTTATACATACAAGCAACGGGGAACATACAAAGGCTTTGGAATATTATTTCCGGGCACTAGAACGAAACCCGTTCTTACCACAAGCTTTTAATAATATGGCCGTGATCTGTCATTACGTGCGACTATCTCCATTATAGAAAAAAGGAAAAAAGATCAAATAGACTAGTAAATACTAGAAAAAAATAGGCTTTCTACATATACATCGTCCAAA